CGGAGAAAGAGCGAATACAGATAGCAGAGGCCTGGGATACCATTCCAGTTACACAAGTAATAAGAGGTTGCATGTTACTAACTCAATCTATTTTTAGAAAATATATTGTATTACCTTCATTGCTAATTGCAAAAAATAGTGGACGCATGTTCCTATTTCAATTTCCCGAATGGTTTGAGGATTTACAGGAATGGAATAGAGAGATGCATGTTAAATGTACCTATAATGGTGTTCCATTATCCGAAACAGAATTTCCGAAAAATTGGTTGACAGACGGTATTCAGATAAAAATCTTATTTCCTTTCCGTCTGAAACCTTGGCACAAATCGAAACTACGATCATCTAAGAAAGGTTTAATGAAAAAGAAAAAAGAAAAAGATGATTTTTGTTTTTTAACAGTTTGGGGAATGGAAACTGAACTTCCTTTTGGTTCGCCCCGAAAAGGACCTTCCTTTTTGAAACCCATTTTTAAGGAAATTGAAAAAAAAATTGGAAAATTTAAAAAGAAGTCTTCTCGAGTTCTAATAGTTTTTAAAAGAAAAATAAAATTACTTCGAAAAGTTTTAAAAGAAACAAAAGAATGGGTTATCGAAAGTGTTATTTTTATAAAAAAAATAATAAAAGAACTTTCAAAAATTCTGTTATTTCGATTAACAGGAAGAGAAGTATATGAATCAAGTGAAATTAAAGAAGAAAAAGATTCTATAATAAGCAATCAGCTAATTCACAAATCGTTTAGTAAAATTGCATCTACGAATTGGACAAATTCTTCATTAACAGAAAAAAAAATCAAGGATTTGACTACTAGAACAAGTACAATTCGAAATCAAATAGAAAGAATTATAAAAGAGCAAAAAAAAGTAACTCCAAGAATAAATAATATTAGTCTTAAAAAAACAAGTTATAATGCTAAAAGATTCGAAAAATGGCAAATATTCAAAAAAAGAAATGCTCAATTAATCTCTAAATTACCTCTTTTTTTGAAATTTTTCATTGAAAGAATCTACACAGATATATTTTTATGTATCATTAATATTCCCAGAATGAATACAGAACTTTTTCTTGAATCAACAAAAAAAATTATTGATAAATCCCTTTACAATAATGAAAGAAAACAAGAAAGAATTAATAAAATTAAGAAAAATCTAATTCCATTTATTTCGACTATAAAAAAGTCACTTGATAATATTAGTAATAGTCAAAAAAATTCACCTATTTTTTATGACTTATCCTACGTGTCACAAGCATATGTATTTTTCAAATTATCACAAATCCAAGTTAGTAACTCGTATAAATTAAGAGCTGTTCTTCAATCTCAAGGAATCCCCCCGCCTGAAATAAAGGATTCTTTTGAAACACAAGGAATGGTTGATTCGAAATTAGGGGATAAGAAACTTCCGAGTTATGAAATGAATCAATGGAAAAAGTGGTTAAGAGGATATTATCAATACAATTTATCTCAGAGCAGATGGTATAGATTAATACCAGAAAAATGGCGCAATACAGTTCATCAGCGTAAAAAGGAAAATTTTAGCAAAAGGCATTCATATGAAAAAGACCAATTAATTGATTTCAAAAAACAAAAACAAATTGAAGTATATTCATTATCTAATCAAAAAAGAAAAGAGAATTTGCAAAAATACTATAAATATGATCTTTTATCATATAAATTTCTTAATTATGAAAATAAAACGGAATACTTTTTTTATAGATCTCCGTTTCAAGAACGTAAGAAGCAAGAGATTTCTTATAACACGCATAAAGAAAATATACTGAGGAACATCCCTATCGATAATTATCTAGGAAAGGTCCATATTCTATATATGGAAAAAACGGTCGATAGAAAATATTTTGATTGGAACATTCTCAATTTTGATCTTAAACAAAAAGGCGATATTGAGGCCTGGGTCAGCAATGGGAATCAAAATACTCAAATAATTCCTAAAAAAGATCTTTTTTACCTTATGATTCCAGAAATCAATCCACCAAACTCCGACAAAGTATTTTTTGATTGGATGGGAATGAATGAAAAAATGCTAAAGTGTCGCATAGCGAATTTGGAACCTTGGTTCTTCCCAGAATTTGTGTTACTTTATAAAGCATATAAAAGCAAACCTTGGTTTATACCAAGCAAATTACTTCTTTCAAATTTGAATAAAAATGAAAATAGTAGTGAAAATAAAAAAATAAATCAAAAGCAAAAAGGAAGTTTTTTGATACCATCGAATAAAAAGCATCGAAATCAAGGAGAAAAAGAACCCACAAGTCCAGGAAATCTTGGATCCGTTCTCTCACAACAAAAAGATAGTGAAGAAAATTATGCAAGATCAGACATGAAAAAGGGGAAAAAGAAAAAACAATACAAAAGCAGCGCGAGAGCAGAACTAGATTTCTTCCTGAAACGTTATTTGCTTTTTCAATTGAGATGGGACGATACTTTGAATCAAAGACTGATCAATAATGTCAAGGTATATTGTCTCCTGCTTAGACTGATAGATCCAACCCAAATTACTATACCCTCGATTCAAAATAGAGAAATGAGTTTGGATATAATGCTGATTGAGAAGAATTTAACTCTTAACCAATTGATGAAAAAGGGAATATTGATTATAGAACCCATTCGTCTGTTTGGAAAAAACGATGCACAATTTATTATGTATCAAACCATAGGTATTTCATTGGTTCATAAGAGTAAGCACCAAACTAATCAAAAATATCAAGAACAAAGATATGTTTCTAAGAAGAATTTTGATGAAACTATTTCATCACACCAAAGAATAACTGAAAATAGAGACAAAAATCATTTGGATTTGCTTGTTCCTGAAAATATTTTCTCGTTTAGACGTCGTAGAAAGTTGAAAATTCTAAGTTGTTTTAATTCAAAGAATAGAAATGGTGAAGATAGAAATCAAGTATTTTGGAATGCAAAGGACGTAAAAGACAGCAGCCAAGTTTCGCATGACAGTAACCATTTTGATAGAGAGAAAAATCAATTAATGAAATTAAAGCTCTTTCTTTGGCCTAATTATCGATTAGAGGATTTAGCTTGTATGAATCGTTATTGGTTTGATACCAATAATGGCAGTCGTTTCAGTATGTTAAGAATACATCTGTATCCACGATTGAAATTTTGACATTTCGTGGATAATACACTTTTTCTATATATTCTATACCCTATATATATAATAGGGTATATCAAAGCAAACAAATACATAGATCACATGTCTTGTCTCACATTTCATTCTAATATCCAATAGGAAATGAATAATGTCTCGATTAGATCTCGAAATGAATCAACAGAACCTTCTTTGTTTTAGGTCTAAATTCTTCGATGCGAAAATGTACCAATCTTTTTCTATCCCTATCTAAATCCAATTAGAAATTGGATTAATTGATTTGAATTCAGAAAATTAGGAGTTCATAAAGAAATTTGGATTAGATTATTGTATATACCAGATTCCAATTAATGGCATTATTATTACTGATCAATAAAATCCATATCTGTAAAAAGGGAAAGGGGATTTTTTTATGGTAACAAATTCATTCATTTCGGTTATTTCTCAAAAAGAAAACGAAGAAAACAGAGGGTCTGTTGAATTTCAAGTATTCAGTTTTACCACTAAGATAAGAAGACTTACTTCACATTTGGAATTGCACAAAAAAGACTCTTCATCCCAGAGAGGTTTGCGGAAAATTTTGGGAAAACGCCAACGACTGCTGGCCTATTTGTCAAAAAAAAATAGAAGACGCTATAAAGAATTAATTAGTGAGTTAAATATTCGAGAGATAAAAACTCGTTAATTTGAAGCGTGATACCATTTGAGCTTAGTCGTTTAAATTTTGATGAACTTCTTTTTACTTTCAGCAATGCATGGAAGAACGACTCGGGAAAAAACTTATGATTGCACCAACTACAAGAAAAGACCTCATGATAGTCAATATGGGCCCTCACCACCCATCAATGCATGGTGTTCTTCGACTGATTGTTACTCTCGATGGTGAAAATGTTATTGATTGTGAACCAATACTGGGTTATTTACATAGAGGGATGGAGAAAATTGCGGAAAATCGAACAATTATACAATATTTGCCTTATGTAACGCGTTGGGATTATTTAGCTACTATGTTCACAGAAGCAATAACCGTAAATGGACCCGAACAGCTAGGCAATATTCAAGTACCTAAAAGGGCTAGCTATATCAGAGCTATTATGTTGGAGTTAAGTCGTATCGCTTCTCATTTGTTATGGCTTGGCCCTTTTATGGCAGATATTGGGGCACAGACCCCTTTCTTCTATATTTTTCGAGAACGAGAGTTAATATATGACTTGTTCGAAGCTGCTACCGGTATGCGCATGATGCATAATTATTTTCGTATCGGAGGAGTAGCTGCTGATCTACCTCATGGCTGGATAGATAAATGTTTGGATTTTTGCGATTATTTTTTAACCGCGGTTGCTGAATATCAAAAGCTTATTACGCGGAATCCTATTTTTTTAGAACGAGTTGAAGGCGTAGGCATTATTCGCGCAGAAGAAGCACTAAATTGGGGTTTATCGGGCCCAATGCTACGAGCTTCCGGAATACAGTGGGATCTTCGTAAAATTGATCGTTATGAGTCTTACGACGAATTTGATTGGGAGATTCAATGGCAAAAAGAAGGGGATTCATTAGCTCGGTATTTAGTACGAATCAGTGAAATGACAGAATCCATAAAAATTATCCAACAGGCTCTGGAAGGAATTCCAGGGGGACCCTATGAGAATTTAGAAATTCGACGCTTTGGTAGAATAAAAGACCCTGAATGGAATGATTTTGACTATCGATTTATTAGTAAAAAACCTTCTCCAACTTTTGAATTGGCTAAGCAAGAACTTTATGTAAGAGTCGAAGCACCAAAAGGAGAATTGGGAATTTTTCTGATAGGAGATCAGAGTGTTTTTCCTTGGAGATGGAAAATTCGACCACCGGGTTTTATCAACTTGCAAATTCTTCCTCAGT